TATTTATTCCATAAGGGTTTATTCGATCCAATCGTACCACGTAATCTTTTAAAAGGCGTTCTAAGTGAGTTATTTCAGCTGCACGCTTTTTTTCCTTTGAATCAAAATCAAGCCGAACATTAAGGTCAATTATTTGTCTAAATTAAATTAAATAAAGTATTTGGTTTTTGTTTTATTGTAATCAAAAAAAAAACCAGAAGACTGGGGGTTTTTGGTTGGCGACACTCTAATTGTAGAATAGAAAGAATCAAAAAATGTGAATAATTATATATATTATATTCATTATATTTCCGATTACTAATGAGGAAACCTCTATCAACAAGATAAAAGAACGACCTCTTTCTTTTCCTTCTGTGAAATTAGTCAAATAAAACAAATCTCATGTTCCCTTCTTAACCTCTTGGATCAGATTGATTAGAATCCTTTGGAAATTGAATTTTTAAGTTATAAAAAACCTTATTCTTACTATTTTTTTTTATTTTCTTTTTTGAATTATTAGAAGACAAAAAAAAATAAGAAAAGATGAAGAATAATAAAGTAAAGTCGATTAGCGTATATTATATGTAGTATGTAGAAAGTCGATTTTTTTTAGTTCGACATTTTTTGCACTTATTATATGCTATACTCACTTCTATAGAATATAGAAGATTCTAATTAATTAATATAATAACGTAATAACAAAAAAATATAACAAACAGGTACGATATAGTAAAATAGTAAATCGAGGTACCCATTTTATGACAACTATCAACTTTCCGTCTATTTTTGTGCCTTTAGTAGGCCTAGTATTTCCGGCAATTGCAATGGCTTCTTTATTTCTTCACGTTCAAAAAAACAAGATTGTTTAGATCTTGTAGGACAAATCTCATTTTTCAAGACTTAGACTTGAATCATAACACGGATATCGATTTAGCAAAATGGTATACCATGTGATTTCTTCCGAACATAAATGAAAGAGCCCTTACGCATGTGGAAACATGATATAGGGTTTATTATCTTCGATCTAACTAATTTAAAGTAAAGATTCACACCAGAATAGTACTAGTTGATGAGAGTTACATCGGAAACAAAAAGAGTAAGGAAAGTAAAATTTATGTTTGGTATTCTTTTAATTCAAATTAAATGCAATCAGATATAGTATGAATTGGCGATCAGAACGTATATGGATAGAACTTAGAACGGGATCCCGAAAAATAAGTAATTTCTGCTGGGCATTTATCCTTTTTTTAGGTTCATTAGGTTTCTTATTGGTTGGAATTTCAAGCTATCTTGGTAGGAATTTGATATCTTTATTTCCCCCACAGCAAATAATTTTTTTTCCGCAAGGGATCGTGATGTCTTTCTATGGGATCGCAGGACTCTTTATTAGCTCCTATTTGTGGTGTACAATTTTGTGGAATGTAGGTAGTGGTTATGATCGATTCGATAGAAAAGAAGGAATAGTATGTATTTTTCGTTGGGGATTTCCTGGAAAAAATCGTCGCATCTTCCTTCGATTTCTTATAAAAGATATTCAGTCTATTAGAATAGAACTTAAAGAGGGTATTTATACTCGTCGTGTCCTTTATCTGGAAATCAGAGGTCAGGGGGCCATTCCCTTGACTCGTACTGATGAGAATTTGACTCCACGAGAAATTGAACAAAAAGCTGCTGAATTGGCCTATTTCTTGCGTGTACCGATTGAAGTATTTTGAAATGAACCCTTTCTTTTCTTATTCTTAGCTCGGAGTAAAATAAAAACTCTACAATCCTATTTTTCTACGGCATACCTTAACGGAAATTTCATCAGAATACCTATTCGGGTCAAAGCAGACGTATACAGAACAACCAAAAAGGAAAACTGTTTTTGTCTCTAAATTTGTCTACAAAAAGAAGTCTTTTATTCGTATGGAAATCTACTCAACTCAATTCAGTAAAAAAAGTAAAAAATAGAAATAAATCAATTTTTTTAAGCCGAGTATTTGGAATTGATAGGTTAGATACAATACAAAAAATCATGTAAATTTTTTCTCTTTTTTAGCAATCTTTCTTTTTATCCTTTCTTTTGTTCTCTTTAATGATCAAACAATTGGATTTCTTATATCTTATAATTATAACGATATTTTAATTAAATTATCTAAATATTAAATTATCCAAATTCGGTTTTGTTTTGCCACCTCTTTTTGATCATTACATTCAGATCCTCAATTCTTTATTTTGTGCTATGGGTAAGGTGTGAAATTTTTCTAAATATTTGATATTTTTGTAGAAGGTGAGTTCTCTCGTCTTGAAATCAAAATAATATTCATTAATTGAAAATTGAAGTGGCTCTGCCACGTATTCATCGAAAGAAATGAAGGAATTGTTTCGAATTTGACCAATTGCAATATCTGGAAACACTATTTTTTTTTTTTTTGATTTCTTCATTCAAATTCGAAGTAGACTCTTTTTCTATTTTTGGATTCTTTCAAGATTCAAAGACTAATTATCAAATCACAAAAAAAAAAAAAACAGAGAATAGATTCATGGATTCGATACTTTGTAAAAGAACTCATTTTGATAGAAATAAAGTATTAGATCGCATAGAGTCGACGAACGCGATGGGTTCGTTAATAATTTATAGATGAAAAAAAAATGGAAAAAAAGAAAGCATTTATTCCTTTTCTATATCTTGCATCTATAGTATTTTTACCCTGGTGGATCTCTCTATCATTTCAAAAAAGTCTGGAATCTTGGATTACTAATTGGTGGAATATTAAGCAATCTGAAACTTTTTTGAATGATATTCAAGAAAAGAGTCTTCTAGAAAAATTTATCGAATTAGAGGAACTCCGTCTGTTGGACGAAATGATAAAGGAATACCCCGAAACACATCTACAAAAGTTTCGTATAGGAATCCACAATGAAACGATGCAATTGATCAAGATGCACAATGAGGATTGTATCCAGATGATTTTGGACTTCTCAACAAATATAATCTGTTTACTTATTCTAAGTGGTTATTCTATTTTGGGGAATAAAGAACTTATTCGTCTTAACTCTTGGACTCAGGAATTCTTATATAACTTAAGCGACACAATAAAAGCTTTTTCTATTCTTTTAGTAACTGATTTATGTATCGGATTTCATTCGCCTCACGGTTGGGAACTAATGATTGGCTCTATCTACAAAGATTTTGGATTTGCTCATAACGATCAAATTATATCTGGTCTTGTTTCTACTTTTCCAGTCATTCTAGATACAATTTTGAAATATTGGATTTTCCGTTATTTAAATCGTGTATCCCCATCGCTTGTAGTGATTTATCATTCAATGAATGACTGAAAAGAAAAAATATACAGACATTAATCTAATTATAATTTATAATTAGAATGTTTCTTACTTTGGACATAATCAAAGCATTTTAAATCAATCGGATTTACTCTTTCTATTTGTACCCAGCCAAGGCGGGGAGTTCCTCCCATATTCCAGTAATATTATTTCAGTTTCAGTTAAAGTAAATTTACTTCAGTAAAGTAAATAACAGAATCGTGGATAGGGAACTATACTAGCAACCTACCCAATTTATTGTAGAAATTTTCTGGATCAACGATTGGACCATGCAAACTAGAAATACCTTTTCTTGGATAAAAGAACAGATTACTCGATCCATTTCCGTATCGCTCATAATATATATATTAACTCGATCATCCATTTCAAACGCATATCCCATTTTTGCACAGCAAGGTTATGAAAATCCACGAGAAGCAACTGGGCGTATTGTATGTGCCAATTGCCATTTAGCTAATAAGCCCGTGGATATTGAGGTTCCACAAGCAGTCCTTCCTAATACTGTATTTGAGGCAGTTGTTCGAATTCCTTATGATATGCAACTAAAACAAGTTCTTGCTAACGGCAAAAAGGGGGGTTTGAATGTAGGGGCTGTTCTTATTTTACCTGAGGGATTTGAATTAGCCCCAACCGATCGTATTTCTCCCGAGATGAAAGAAAAGATAGGCAATCTTTCTTTTCAGAGCTATCGCCCCAATAAAAAAAATATTCTTGTGATAGGCCCTGTTCCTGGGCAAAAATATAGTGAAATCACCTTTCCTATTCTTTCCCCAGACCCTGCTACTAAGAAAGATGTTCACTTCTTAAAATATCCGATATACGTAGGTGGTAACAGAGGAAGGGGTCAGATTTATCCTGACGGGAGCAAGAGTAATAATACAGTTTATAATGCTACAGCAGCAGGTATAGTAAAGAAAATTTTACGAAAAGAAAAAGGCGGATACGAAATAACCATAGTGGATGCCTCAGATGGACGCGAAGTGGTTGATATTATCCCTCGAGGTCCAGAACTTCTTGTTTCAGAGGGTGAATCTATCAAACTTGATCAACCGTTAACGAGTAATCCTAATGTGGGTGGATTTGGTCAGGGAGATGCAGAAATAGTACTTCAAGACCCATTGCGCGTACAAGGCCTTTTGTTCTTCTTTGCATCTGTTATTTTAGCACAAATCTTTTTGGTTCTTAAAAAGAAACAGTTCGAGAAGGTTCAACTGTCCGAAATGAATTTCTAGATTCATGGATTTATCAACATCAAATTCGTAACATCCAAAAAAATTTTGTTGACAATTCTTTGACAATTAAGGTTCTTTTTTTTTTTTTATACGCTTTTTCTACATCTATGAGAAGTCCGGAATTACTTGTACTACATTCTTAGTTATAATAACTATATTGCAAAGATGATTTTTCACCTTTTTCCAATCGAAATTGGAATGATGTCACTATTATCATATGCTATTTCAATGGCATAGAGTGTATTAAAAGTTTTCTATTCGAGAATCAAATTCGACTAGATACTGGGGAATACAACGAAAAGAAAAGATAAAGGAGGGGAACAAATGATTCTAGGGGGAACTCTTCGACTTCCTAGTCTTCGACACACAGCAAGTATGCGTAAAATTCCTTGTTGTGTGTTGAAATAGTAATGAGTCTTGATTCCCCTCGCCAAATATTTAGTCGGAAATTTTTATTTT